AGAAAGAATCATAAAAAATATATATATAGAGTTAATATCTTTTTATTACTTAACTTATGAATGGATTTTATTCTTCAACAAAAGATTCGCAGCAAAGAGATATTTCATCTAGCGGGAAATCTCGATTTTTGAGTCCAAGAAATAGGATCAAACAAAGTGCGTGACATAGTAATGAATAGGGCTTGTATTTATTAAATGTGCGTAGATAGCTATCTATTTATACGTTTCTATAGATATGTTAGATATGTTTCCTCCTTCATTTTTATTGCGGGTGGATTCGAGACCGCACATACCGCACTATAGAAAAATTGTTATTTTCTAGTCAATTTGCTATTCAAGGAAAAATGGAAGTACGGCAATTTACTGAGAATTTGCTATCGGGATCATATCATATAGGGGGAAGATGGGCGATTAGCTATTTGTATAAGCATTTCTGCTCTGGGGTTTCCATCGACTTTTAGTTGCAAACAGAATGGAAATTGTATGGAAAGGTTTATTGAAAAGAATTAATACGGGTTAGTTTAGTTAACTATCAATATATCAATTTATATATTATTAGTATTAGATTATATATATATTATTAGATATATTTTATTCTAAATATTATTATATAATAGAACAGGGATTCTAAAATAGGGATTAGAAATCTCAAATTTTCAATTCAAATCCAAGAATCATTCATCAATTTCAAGTTACATTTCATAGTTAATGGTTCCAATTTGTCCCGAATTATGACTTTGGTGACGGAAAAATCACATTAAGTTTTTTTTCAATATAAAAAAGAAATAAATTAAGTAATCCCACATCCCATCCAAAGAAAGAGAGACTATTCTCATCTATTTCAATATTCTCATCTATTTCGTAAGGTATTATTTTGGTTTGGCGACATGGCCGAGCGGTAAGGCGGGGGACTGCAAATCCTTTTTCCCCAGTTCAAATCTGGGTGTCGCCTGATCAACAAAAAGGATCAAATCTTGTATTTGATTTGGCTGATATAACTCGATTAGTTTTTCTCCAGCAGGAGCAAACGTAGGAAAAGGCCTTTGGATACTTGCTTGATTCTAAACATCTGGAAGTTCCGTTTTCTAAACAGAAAGTGCTAGAAATGCTTGCCTTTAGGATTCTGGGTAAGATTCCCCGAAAGATTCGAGTAGTGGAATGAAAACAATTTCATATAAGGATTTCCTGATTCCATTCCACTACGTAATGGGGTGTTTCATTACTGGTTCTTGAATTCAATTCGATAGCCTGATGGAAAATTGAGTTATTTGGATAGATAAGATGCACTACACCTAGAAAAAATGCAAAAAGAAAGAATGAATTCAATTTCTTTTCCATAAACCAAAATCAAGAATGAATAAGTGATCCTCGGATTGATCCCGGAGATAAATATTAGACAGTAATGATTAGATGAAACGGGAAACAGAGGGATGGAGTAGATCGTTATCGACTCCTGAATCTAAATTCATTTTTAGGGCTTTTCCCGAATTTTTTACCTAATACCTAACCTAATTAAAATAGATAAAATAAAAGACAAGAAAAGAAAGAATAGCTTTTCTTACATATTATCTTAAGATTCAGCGGATTCCCCTGATATTTCCAAACGTGTGACTGCGTATTTTTTTATGCTTACCCCCTTACGATTCCACTAGAAAAAGAGTAGAACTTGTTGGAAGCGGATTTATTGGAGCCTTTCATCAACGGCGTTAGGTCATAATCCCCTTTTTTTTTTGACTATGCGCCATCGATCCCACTATTATTACTGAACACTAGTGGAATATCCTTCATAGAGACAGGAGACATAATTTACATGGATATAGTAAGTCTTGCTTGGGCTGCTTTAATGGTAGTCTTTACTTTTTCTCTGTCCCTCGTAGTATGGGGGCGAAGTGGACTCTAAAGGCACTACTAATTGATTGACGTGAAGAATCAAGCTGTATGGATTACACACTTTTTTATTTTAAAAAGCCCTTCTTTTTTTTTATGTATATATATTTTATGTATACATAAAATATAAAGATATAAAGTATATAATATACAACTTCTTCCATTCCAATAAGAATAATTGGGAGTATGCTAGCTAGTATGAGTATGGTAGAAAGATGCTTTCTACCATACTATCGGATCTCATATAATAGTATCCCGCTAATTCTCATTCCACTTACGACGCGAAATTCCAATTAATCCTTTTGATTTCTTCGATTTCTTCAATAGGTGCCTCAAAAAAACAATCAAGTTTCATTCAACTTAATCACTTTGACTCACGGTTTTTACATATATTATAAGTAAAAAGGCAGTAGGAACTAGAATGAAGAGTGCAGTAGCAATAAATGCGAGAATATTGACTTCCATAATCTCAGTGTTTTTTATTTTTCATTTTTATTAGGCAATAATTCGGGATTTAATCCCATAGAGATGACTAGAGATGAGCAAATTTTCACCCGAAAATTGAATGGGATGAATTCAACCTCGATGATATTGAATCAGATCAATATCATGAATAAAATATCTGAGCTATCAAATCAATTCATCGTTGAAAATGGAATAGTATACCATAGGAAGATCTTTTTTTTATCCATACAAAATTCAAAATAGGATTCATGATCCAATTCACACGATTCGATTCAATTGACTTCCTTTCTGTTTTGGATTCTTTTTTTTTTTTTTCTTATTTATTATTTTATTTCTCCTTCTTTCTTGTTTTTCTATAAATTAGACCCCATTCCTTGTAGATTCATCTGATGAATCTGATGAAGTAGTATTTGAATGCTGTTTACGTTTCATTTCCGTTGGTTACAAACAAACCAACTCAAACAAACAATAGAAGCTAAATAAAAAAGAAGAAGGAGTTAACTCCTTTTTTTAATGATCTAATTTGCGTGGAAAACAAATCAAACAAGTATCCTAAAAAAGTCCTAGTATTATTATACTACTACTAAGATATAAAAAAGATTGAATATTCTAGCAACGTTCACTATGTATAGTCTGTCTTCGACAGTACTTCTTAAAAAAAAAAAATGCATTCTCTCTAAAAAGAGTTTGGATCCTTTTTTTTTTCATGTTATTGGCTTTTATTTGATTGATTTTATTCCGTCGGGACTGACGGGGCTCGAACCCGCAGCTTCCGCCTTGACAGGGCGGTGCTCTAACCAATTGAACTACAATCCCCATGAAATCAAGCTATTGAGTATACATATATATATATTTATACTTGCATTGAAACTAAACGATTTCCATTTTGATTCGAATCTCGGTTTTGTAAGGATCACCGAGGCACGAGGGATATACTGATATATCGATACTTTATCGAGAACGACACATAACATATTATTAGTTCAGTACTGTCCAAATGGAATGAAAACCCATCTTTATCGTTAAAAAAAAAAGTTTTTTCTTTATTCGGTTTTTATTATAGGTTATTATTCTATATAAGATATAAGACTATTTTGAAAATCGTAAATTGAGATTAGAGTTCTTAGCAAAATAGGCATTTTTGCTAACAAAAAAAGGGAACAGAGCAATTCAAATGGTAAGGATATATCCGAAATTTTTTTATTCGTTACTATCTGTCATTTTTGAAGAACAAAGAAAAAGTCTATATCATTTCATGGCGGATCAGTGAATTCTTGGGCCGAGCTGGATTTGAACCAGCGTAGACATATTGCCAACGAATTTACAGTCCGTCCCCATTAACCACTCGGGCATCGACCCAGGAAGAATCCATTCTAGGCTTAGTTAGAAGCCTAGATCAACTTCTTTTCGTAGTACCCTACCCCCAGGGGAAGTCGAATCCCCGCCGCCTCCTTGAAAGAGAGATGTCCTGAACCACTAGACGATGGGGGCATACTTGCCCAACCGCCATCATATTATACGATACGATGATTATCATATCATAAGTTTTTTTATATTGTCAATATAACGGAAGAGTCTGATTAGACTCGAAAGGTCTTTCCCTCTTTCATATAATTTCATAAAATTTTTGGATTCATGATTTTTTTCCTAAAAAATTCATTCTAATCGACATCTAGAAATAGGAAATTCTTGATTCGATACTATAGAGAATAGAGTTTTTTTTGAATTCAAATAGAGTGAAATATTCTATATTTATTCATTATTCAATTCATTAATTCACAAAAAAAGAAAAAAAATACAAATCGAAATAAATAGAAGTAATATGAAGTCAGGATCTTTCTTTCGATAAAATCGAAATTTCTTTATTTAACAATAAGCAAGGAAATTAACAAACAATATGAAATTGGGAAGGCGTGGATCAAGACAAGAAGTTCTCCAAATTTTTTCTTAAAGAATTTGTTTGATTCGGCGGACAAGTTGCACCTTTTTATCATATGATTCGATCAAATATCTTTCATATTTGTTCATTTTGAAAATCATATCAATCAAATTAATTATTGATTTATTAGATTAATAGAATAGAAAATAGAAGTCAATTTCAGTCTTGAAACAATTCATTCCAGTTTTATTTCTCAACCCGTATGTTCAACCTATACCCTAGAATAATATCTAAATAAATCCCATTTTTCGTTCCGGAATCACCCACTGAGTCTACTGCTGAGTCTAATGCATATATATTTATTACATAATAATAGATTTTTTAGATCTAATCTAATTTTCTATATATGACATGTAATCTTTATTTATTATGTAATATTAATGAAATGGAATATATAATCTATGTATATAAATTATACAACATATCTCTATAGAATAGATATATCTTGTATGCATATTAATAATTGATTCATGAATTGAGTCAAAGGAGCCCCTTTAACTCAGTGGTAGAGTAACGCCATGGTAAGGCGTAAGTCATCGGTTCAAATCCGATAAGGGGCTTTTTTCTTTCATCAAAAAACACCAGTATTTTTTAGACTCTATTCGAATAATATATTCGAACGTAAAAATAGAGATATTTATAGCATTTTTTGATTCTTACCTTTTGTCTATTAGATTAGAATGACTTATAATAAATAATAAGATAAGTC